TTTGTGATGATAATGCCAAAATATCAAGTCAGCTCATTCGTCATGTTGATAGTTACAGGCCTCTTGAATCTTCTTTGTCCCTATTTTTATTTATTTGATTTATTTTTTTTGTGTCTAATTATTCGGATTTCTTTTTGTTTATTATTGATAGGAATTCTCTTGTTGAGACCCTATGAATCGATTGAAACCTCAGATTCATACTAGAACCACGATGATTGAATAAACCCCAAACTAGGCCAAAAGGTTCTCTGAGTAAGAACCATTTGATCATCACTTATTCAATTAATAGATGAAATGACTAAAAATTCAGATAAACATTTGATTTGTCCGTTGGTCAAAATAAACATAAACAGAATTTTTAAGGAAGAAAAACCCTTTTGTTTATAATTCTAAAATTAAAATAAAGCGATGTTTGAAATTGTTTTTGAGTCCAGTCGCGTCGCGAGGTCTGAATAGTAGGTATGAATCATAGTTCAAATATTTCTTAATTTATTCCATATATTACGTGCTCCAGATACAAAAATGAATATCCGACGAGGCAGAACCCATCTCTCTCAAGATGACAGACCTATTCTCTGTACTATCAATAGGATCAATTATAACAAGTCGCACACTCATATTTCGGCAATACAGAAACAAAAGAATTCCACGGTCGAACTGCCAGAATGGCCTACAAATACGAGTCCTAGGTAATTCATTTTGGATTGAAAAGCCGGGACTTAATTATTTTTATGGACCACCTAATTCATTGAAATTCCATCCAGTAAAACGGAAGAATTATAAATCTCCAAAATAATAGATAGGAATACCGCAAATAGAGCCATTGCGACCCCCATCAAAGGGGTAGTTCCCCACCCAGGAGCTACTTTCCCATATTCCGAATTCAATGGTTTCAATAAACCCCCTACATTAGTTCGTCTTGGACCAGATCTAGAACTACCCTCAACGGTTTGTGTAGCCATAAATCCTATTGCATTGGTTGAGATCGGTTGACTTTGTATACCATTCCGTTGTAAATAAACGATCTTATCATAGATCCATTGTGGTCTTGAAATTATATAATAATGGAAACAGCAACCCTAGTCGCCATCTTTATATCTGGTTTACTTGTAAGTTTTACCGGGTACGCCTTATATACCGCTTTTGGGCAACCCTCTCAACAACTAAGAGATCCATTCGAGGAACACGGAGACTAGTTGAAGTAAAGCAACGAGCCTCCCAATTATGGGAGGCTCGTTGCTTTACTTCAATTTAGATAATGTAAAATAATGAAAAATCATTTCGCCTTTTTAGTCGGAACCTTGGGCGGTTCTCGAAAAAATATAGCGAAAAAAATTATTCCTAGAGTCGAGACTAAGAGGAATGTATAAACCAATGCTTCCATAAATTCGATCGTGGTTTACAATTATAGCTTCCACACCTGTTCATTTGGGAGCATCTCCCAGATTAAGAAAGGACAAGAGTCAAAGAAAGGGCGGTGATTCAAATCAAGATTTCTCTGGTACTCTATGTCAAAGTTAAATCACAAAAATCCAATAGAGGCGAAAGATACAAGAGCAATGTTGTATCAGACTACTTGTCTCCTTGTAGTTGGATCTCCAAGTTTTTGGAATGCTCCAAATTCCACTTGAGCATCCAAATCTGGGTCAATACCAGCAAAAACATCTCTGAACAGGGTTCTAGCACCATGCCAAATGTGTCCGAAAAAGAAGAGCAAAGCAAACGAAGCATGTCCAAAAGTGAACCAACCCCTTGGGCTACTACGAAAAACACCATCAGATTTCAAAGTAGCACGATCTAATTCAAAAATTTCACCCAATTGAGCACGTCTAGCATATTTTTTCACAGTAGCAGGATCACTATAACTGACTCCATCGAGTTCACCACCATAGAACTCAACAGTTACTCCTACTTGTTCGACACTATACTTTGATTCTGCCCTTCTAAAAGGAACATCGGCCCTTACAATTCCGTCTCCATCTACCAAAACTACTGGAAATGTTTCAAAAAAAGTAGGCATACGACGTACAAAAAGCTCACGCCTTTCTTTATCTCTAAAGATGGGATGTCCTAACCATCCAACAGCTATTCCATCCCCGTTGTCCATCGAGCCCGCTCTAAATAATCCCCCTTTTGCTGGATTATTGCCAATGTAATCATAAAAAGCTAATTTTTCGGGAATTTTAGACCAAGCTTCTGATAAACTCTGATTTTCGGCTAGTCCGGTACCAACCCTTCGATATATTTCTTGCTGGAAGTATCCTTGATCCCATTGATAACGGGTGGGACCAAATAATTCGATCGGGGTAGTTGCGGAGCCATACCACATAGTCCCAGCAACAACAAAAGCTGCAAAAAATACAGCAGCGATACTACTGGAAAGTACAGTTTCAATATTACCCATACGTAATCCTTTATATAGACGTTGGGGCGGACGGACACTCAGATGGAATAGGCCCGCTAATATGCCCAATGTACCTGCTGCAATATGATGAGAGGCTATTCCTCCCGGAACAAAAGGATCAAAACCTTCTACCCCCCACGCAGGATTTACAGATTGTACTTTTCCGGTTAGTCCATAAGGATCAGACACCCATATTCCAGGACCATACAAGCCTGTTACATGAAATGCACCAAACCCAAAGCAAGCTAATCCTGAGAGAAATAAATGAATTCCAAAGATCTTGGGCAAATCCAAAGAAGGTTTTCCTGTACGTTCATCACAGAATATTTCTAGATCCCAATATACCCAATGCCAGATAGCTGCCAAGAAGCACAAACCAGAAAACAAAATATGTGCCCCGGCTACACCTTCGTAACTCCAAATACCCGGATTCGTTATAGCCCCTCCTGTGATACTCCAACCGCCCCATGAATTGGTTATTCCTAAACGAGTCATGAAGGGTATAACGAACATACCTTGTCTCCACATTGGATCAAGAACGGGATCAGAGGGATCAAAAACTGCTAATTCGTATAGAGCCATTGAACCGGCCCAACCAGAAACGAGAGCTGTATGCATTATATGTACAGCAAGCAACCGACCGGGATCATTCAATACGACGGTATGAACACGATACCAAGGCAAACCCATGGAAATACCCCTTTATCAAAGAAAAATAGACACTATGTAACTTTATCGCATTGGAAAAGACTATTCTATAGACCTCTCCCTTTCAGTGGATTATTTCGGAGCAAGGGTTAATATTTATTTAATTCCATTTCGTTGGTAATAATGGAACAATTCTGTTCGTAGGAACAAAGATAAGCAGATCTATTCTATACCCGATAAGTACCAATACGCAATGGGGGGATTGGTCCCATTTTCTATGAGCGAATGCGTAGATACTTGTTCATCATCCGGAACAGCCAGCCCGGCCCATTCGTAATAATTTCTTTTATTCATTTCGTCTTACTCTATGAACTTTCCAATCTAGGGATAAAATACGAACGACATTACGTTTCCACATCAAAGTCAAATATAGTACTTAACGCCCCTTTCTTTCAGTTGATGCCTATTGGTGTTCCAAAAGTACCTTTTCGGAGTCCTGGAGAGGAAGATGCGGTTTGGGTTGACGTATAGTGCGGCTTGTCAGACATATCGGGCCATATGGGATTTCCCCGTTCTCTCCCCCGATCGAGATACCCCCTATTTCGCCCAAAAAAGATTGCCTGAACCATCAATAATTTGGAGCGTGAAGTACAATTAGATCCATTTTTTAGGGGGCCGAGATCAATATTAATATTATCAAAATTCTAAAAATTTATGGTTGGCTTGGTTGGACCAATAAAATGAAGTATCCAGGCTCCGTTCAGAAAATACCCAATTGGTAATATATGTATGATTACTACTTTTATCATAAGTTATTACTTAATAGCATATGAGCGATCTCAAACTGCCAATCAATGAAATAATATGATGACTACATCGAATATTTGTCGTAAGAAAGGCATGAAATGAATTGAAAAAGTCGTACCAAAAAAGTGGTATTGGGATCATTTGTCCTATATGTGCAAATTGAAATCGGGCGGATCTTTACCCGGAGTAGAACATAAACCTAAAATAATTGAGGAGGCCCATTCAGGAACAAGAAAATTACATCGTAATTTGGATTGGATTTCGATAAAACAATACATCAATGAGAGGTTAATTCGATAAGTTTAGTGGATTCTTTTCTTTTTTACGAAGCGGTGAGCAAAAAATAATCTTTCTTAAAAAAATAGAATAAAAAGCCCCTTCATTAGGAGGTAGAAAAGTCCTACTATAAAACTATAAAAAAGAAGGTGGGCTGGAATCAACACATTGATTCTTTTTTCTTTTCGCAATTTTTTTTGAACCGTATGCACCCAAAGGTGCGTGTACGGTTCCTAAGGGATAAAATTTTGTCCTAATCAACCGACTTCATCGAGAAAGATTACTTTTTTTAGGCCAAACGGTTGATAGCGAGATCTCAAACCAACTTATCGGTCTCATGGTATATCTCAGTATAGAGGATGAGACCAGGGATCTTTATTTGTTTATAAACTCTCCCGGCGGGTGGGTAATACCCGGAGTAGCAATTTATGATACTATGCAATTTGTGCCACCAGATGTACATACAATATGCATGGGATTAGCCGCTTCAATGGGATCTTTGATCCTGGTCGGAGGAGAAATTACCAAACGTATAGCATTCCCTCACGCTTGGCGCCAATGAGTTTTTTATTTGATAGAAAAAAAGAAGACTATGCCTTCGCGATATGTAATATGAATAAGAATTCATAATATTAATATTAAGTAATAATAGCATGGCACTTCGAGTTCGATATGAACAAACCATTATTGTTTTTTCATAACATGAGATTATGTATCGGGCGAGTAATATGAGACAAAAGTTATTTCCCATTTGATCTTATCTATCCGGGGTTCATTTCAGCGTCACAAACTTTTTTTGTTTTCACGCCAGAAGTCTCTTTCCCATATTTATGTTATGAAAGAGTACTAAAATGAAAAAAAAATCATTTAAAAAAGAAACTTTGGGATTGCTGAATCACATACGAGATAAATGGTAAATATAGAAAGCAACGGAACCATCATAGTATTTTAAAACTCCCCCGAAAAGAAGGGTGGTAAATGGATCATTTAACGATTTGGGTCTGATGGATCCGATTTCTCTTTTTGCTCGACGGAAGGGAAAAGTAAATTCCATTGCGGAGCCGTATGCAATGCAAAAAAATGCCTGTACGGTTGTTCAATTATATATATATTCTTATTTTCTTCTTGTTATTCCTTCGTCCGATCGTACGAGATCGAGGAACCCTTCATTATGTTATATCATCAGGGTAATGATCCACCAACCTGCTAGTTCTTTTTATGAGGCACAAGCAGGAGAATTTGTCCTAGAAGCGGAAGAACTGCTGAAACTCCGCGAAACCCTCACAAGGGTTTATGTACAAAGAACGGGCAACCCCTTATGGGTTGTATCCGAAGATATGGAAAGGGATGTTTTTATGTCAGCAACAGAAGCCCAAGCTCATGGAATTGTTGATCTTGTAGCGGTCGAAAATGCCGGGGATTCCGCGTAAATCCGCGATTCTATTTTGAACTATAATTCGAATGAAACCAAATTTAAGATTTTATCTGCTTACCGGGGTAAAATAAGTTAAAAAATAGAAATAATTCATAATTATCTGGTTAGGATTGATCTAAACCAGCCCATTTTATATACGATTTAGCATGCCAACTATTAAACAACTTATTAGAAACACAAGACAGCCAATAAAAAATGTAACAAAATCCCCCGCTCTTCGGGGATGTCCTCAGCGGCGAGGAACATGTACTAGGGTGTATGTGCGACTCGTTCAGATCGTGAGCTGGAACAAAATAAAGGGAAAATTTTTTCCAGTATCAATGACCAGTACCAATGAATAGGATGGAAGAATTCCATTCAATATATAAATCTAAAAAAACCTCGATTGCATAGGAAATTTATGGTTTCTATTGGTGCAAATCCAATCACCTCAATTGGAGATGAGAAGCAATTCCCCATTGGTAGCAAATGGTTATCCATTAAGCGGGGGAAATAGTATTCTAGTATTTAAGAAGCAAAAGAATTATGCTCCCACTCTTGCAAGAACGGACTAACAGGGTTAGCTACCTAGCCAACCTTTGTAATTAAATACCGTTACTGTATGGGTAGATCTCATTGTGAAAAGACCTATTGCTGGATAATTCATGGGTAGAGTCAAAGAATGTGAACTGTACAAGTTACTAATAACATTGATGAAATGGGGGAAGGGGCTCCGGTGTATAGAGAGGACCTCACCGTTTAAGAAGCAGCCATAGAAACGACGGAACCCGCTATTTATTTATCCATTTACCTTTACTATTTATTGATACTTTATACTAAAAATTACAATTGACTATTTTGTTGATACCCAGTATCAATACAATTTATTATTTTGAGGTTAAATGCCTGGGAAAAATCGTGGTTGGGAAGGTCATAGTAGCAAAAGCCATTGGAATTTTTTTATTTATACATCGGAAGAATCCGTTTTGTTATTAATAGACCAGAAAAGGGGAAAAGAATGACTGAAAGAAAATAAATCAATTAGTTATTCATCAAAGTTTAATTTGATTCAATGACCAGAATTAGACGAGGGTATATAGCTCGGAGACGTAGAACAAAAATTCGTTTATTCGCATCAACCTTTCGGGGGACTCATTCAAGACTTACTCGAACTACTATTCAACAGAAAATGAGAGCCTTGGTTTCTGCTCATCGGGATAGGGGCAGGCAAAAGAGAAATTTTCGTCGTTTGTGGATCACTCGGATAAATGCAGCAATTCGTGAGAGTAGGGTATCCTATAGTTATTGTAGATCAATACATGATCTGTACAGGGGGCAGTTGCTTCTTAATCGTAAAATACTTGCACAAATAGCCATATCAAATACGAATTGTCTTTACATGATTTCCAACAAGATCCTTATTTAAGGATCTTGTTGGAAATCATGTAAAGATTTAAACGGGGCCCCCGGAGAATGAGCTCCGGGAAGGTAGAGTAGAAATTAATATGATAAATATAAATATAGTAAAAAATGAATGAACACGTTTCTGGATTCTCTCATTTTTCGAACAAAAAATCAATCTGAGTTGGGGTTCGGATTGGAATTTTGATTCAATTGCAATTGAGGAATAGGCCTATCTATTTATTTCTAGTTCGAGGACCTGTAGTTCTAGGAGTCGACTCGGTTCTCTCAAATTGTTTCTCATTATTAAGAAAAGGTAACAAAGATAAAATACGAGCTTGTTTTATAGCAATAGTAATTAATCGTTGTTGTTTCAAAGTCAATCTATTCACTCGTCTCGATAATATTTTTCCTTGTTCACTAATAAATCGACTAATTAAACTCATGTTTCTATAATCAATTCGATCCCCCGACCCAATTGGGGGCAAACGCCTACGAAAAGATCGCTTGGATTTAAGAAAAAGTCGCTTGGATTTATCCATGGTTTATTCCTTATCTTTAAAATCCTATTTCTTATTCTTAATTCTAATTTGGGATCCGACCGAAATAGGATTTGGTTGTTTTTTTTAGTTTATTTAATTATATATTATGTAATTATTGTGTAATTTATTCCTGTTCCTTGTAGTGGTTAGAGGTTACACACGCGTTACGCTTTATCTATTTCTTTATCTCCCCATGAACCGTATGCTTGTAACAACAGGGACAAAATTTTCTCAATTCCAGTCGACTAGGCGTATTGTGCCGATTCTTTTGAGTAATATATCTGGAAATGCCCCGCGATTTCTTATTAATATCGTTTCGGACACAATTGTTACATTCCAAAATAACTCTTACTCTGACATCTTTACCCTTTGCCATGAACCTCCTTTTTTATTTTGGATTCACTCAACTCTTCCATTTTCGATCCGAAACCGAAACGAAGAAGAAAAAAGAAGTTGCTAACTCGAAATCCAATCCTGAAATATTTGATTTTAATCAATCGATAAATAATAAAATAAATAATAAATAAAGTAATAAGTAATACAACGATTTCTAACTATCAATTAGTTCTAGAGTATTTCATTTAAGTATCTTGTATGCTTTTGTTGTCCTCGACCCTTATTTCCATTTCTGTTCTCCCTTTATTAATTCAGCCTGAACCCGAGTTTCTTTGCGGTTGAATCTTCTTTGATTCTTTCTCTTTCCTTCTTTTTTTTATCCTAAAAAACTGACAGACAGAAAGAACAAAAAAGGGGGTTAGTCACGAATAATTTATTGTATCTCTAATCTTCTTCATACCTAACTAGAATGAAAAAAAAGGGAATGTCAACGCATCTGGGAATAACCGATTTATCTCTATCAATAGACCTGCTAAAGACCCGAACCATAGAGTGCTTAACACAGGTGCCACAGAGAGATATGTTTTTATATCTCGCATTGAAAATCCTCCTTTTTATTGTAATACATATATGATCAGATACATATAAGGATCACTTGTATTTGTACGCGGAATCCCCAACTAAAATGGATATATATATATAACGACCTGGTAGATGATATTTTCCTTTCTTTACAACGACGTCTACTTACTTTCTGAACATTACCGATATATAAAATTCTTTTTATATTTTATTCTTTTATAACATATAATTATATGTTATGTTATATGAGAATGAGACGAAAAAGAAGAAATGGCAAAAGAAATTGTATATCACTGGGGTCAATAACGATGTGGAAAACAAGACGGGAATTCTCTACAATGACACTGTAAGCCAATTGAAAGGGATGTAGCGCAGCTTGGTAGCGCGTTTGTTTTGGGTACAAAATGTCACGGGTTCAAATCCTGTCATCCCTATCTATTATTTCTTCTATGTGCAGTAATGAAGGATCAATTGAGATCAATGAAAATTGGGCATACATAATCCTTTATGATACTATATGCATGCAAGATATAGTGGGGGTTAAAAAAAATTCCTTTATTTATATTGTTATAAGAAAGCGCTCTTAGTTCAGTTCGGTAGAACGCGGGTCTCCAAAACCCGATGTCGTAGGTTCAAATCCTACAGAGCGTGATTCCGTTCTTCTTAGGTCTAATTACAATGAAATAACTTTACTAACTTGAACTAATTTGAGCAGCAACCTAAATTTGACCCCCTCCTTTCTTTAATCCGCAGGAGGTCAATCAAAAACAGAGATGTTATTTAAATTAAAAAAGAGATGTTACTTAATTAAATGTCCAACTGATCACCGCGTCTGTATTGCAAATATGCAGTTACGAATAATCCAGCCAAAGTAATCGGAATTAGGCCTAACACGATTCCAAATAGTAAAACTTCAATCATTTCAATTTTTTTGAAAGGGTAGGTAAAAAAGGGAGGTAATATCTATCTCTAAATATTAATCCAAATCGCCCATGAATCTCAATAACCAAGATTTTGCAATTTACATAGAAAGGAACTGTGGACTCCCTGGAATCTCATAAAAACATTTTTTTTTATGAATTGTTCATTCAATCAATTTCAAATAAGTCGTATCTTGCTCAGACCAATAAAGAGAGTTGAGGTTATAGTTAAAGCCGCCAGTAGAAAACCGAAATAACTAGTTATAGTAGGCATGAAGGAACTAAATGGGATACGTTCTATTTATACATATGTTTATGAAACACTTACCTAAGTTTCTATTTTTGAGAAATACAAGATAAGAAAAAGACCGATTGAAAACTTTTGATTGAATTTATCATTCATTATTCATTTCATTATAGACGGCACAAACAAAGATATAGTGACAGAAGTCAAAATATATATATTGGTTCATCATCTTTGACATCTATTGATCCCATGATTCCGACCCAACGGATTCATTGAGCAACTCTTTTTTAAAGTATTTGTTTTCTATTTTGTTTGGAACGAAGGACCTTATAACACCCCCTTTTTACTTTAGCTCGTTATATTTATTAGTAGGTTCATTAATTGCACATAATATATCGAATGAGAAGAACAAAAGTCTCGCGT